CACATCCGCTATGGTTATTTCGTATCCCCCTTTTTCTTTTCGTATTATTTTGCTTACTATACCTGTTGCTGTAGCATTATAAACTGTATTGTTACTCTTGCTGCCGTCAGGATAAATCTGGCCCCTACCCCTATTCCCGCCTACGTATATAGGATATTTTAAGAAGTGAATGTCTTTCTTAGTAGCGGGGTCGGGGGAAAGAATAGGAAAAGTGATTTCGCTATATTTCTGACCAGGAACAGGGCCTATGACAAGAATATTTTTTTTATTGGGGCGGTAGCTCTGAAAAGACAGATTGCCCATCTTTTCTTTTATTTCAGGGGAAATCCGATCAGGAGGAGCTAATTCAAAACCCTCAGGTAAAATAAGAACAGCTCCTACATTCAAAGCCCCCTTTTTACCATTAGCAAGAACTTGTTTCACTTGCGTATCATAAGGAATTCGAACAACTGCTTCAAATACAGTATCGGGAAGTACGGCTTGCGGGACTTCAATATCCACGGGTTTACTAGCCAAATGGCAATTGGCGCATACAATACGTCCAGTCGCTTCTCGTGGATTTTCATAGCCCTGCTGTGCAAAAATCGGATATGCACTTGAAATGGATGCCCGAGTTATGATATATATCATGAGTGATACGGAAATGGATCGAGTAATCTGTTTCTTTATCCAAGAAAAAGTATTTCTAGTTTGCATGGTCCAATCATTGATCCCGAAAATTTCTACAATAAATTGGGTAGGTCACTAATAGAGTTTCCTATCCACGATTCTGTGGACTATTTTAACTGGAGTAATATATAGGATAAATCTCCAGGATGGATAGAAATATAAAAACTAAGTACAACTTTGCTTATGCACAACTATAAAGTAAGAAATATTATAATTAGATTAATATTAGTAGATCATTTTTCAGTCATTCATTGAATGATAAATCACTACAAGTGACGGAGATATACGATTCAAATAACGGAAAATCCAATATTTAAAAATGGTATCTAGAATGACTGGAAAAGTGGAAACAAGACCAGATATAATTTGATCATTATAAACAAATCCAAAATCTTTGTAGACCGAGCCAATCATCAATTCCCAACCATGGGGCGAATGAAATCCGATACATAAATCTGTTAATAAAAGAATCGAAAAAGCTTTTATTGTGTCACTTAAGTTATATAGGAATTCCTGAGCCCAAGAGTTAAGAATAACAAGTTCTTTATTACCCAAAATAGAATAACCACTTAGAATAATGAAACAGATTATATTTGTGGAGAAGTTCAAAATCGTATGGATACGACCCTCGTTGTGTATCTTGATTAATTGGATTGTTTCTTTATGGATTCCTATACGAAGGTTTTGTAGAGGTGTCTCTGAGTATTCCTTGATCATTTCCTCTAAGAGGAGTAGTTCCTTTAATTCTATGAATTTTTCTAGAATACTATTTTCTTCCATATCATTCAAAAAAGTTTCGGATTGACTAGTATTCCAACAATTAGTAACCCACGATTCCAGAATTTTTTGAAATGAGAGAGAAATACACCATGGTAAAAATATTATAGATGCAAGATATAAGAGAGGAGTGAATGTTTTCTTTTTTGCCATTTTTTCATCTGTGAATTGTTAATGAACCCATCACATGCGTCGACTCTATGGGATCTAATATTTCTCTTGCGCATGAGTTCTATTACAAGGTATCGAACCTATGAATCTATTCACTCTTTTTTATTTGTGATTTCGTGATTAGTCCTTGAATCTAGAAAAAAATAGGGAAATAGACTAAAAATCCACTTCAAATTCGAATGAATAAAAAAAATAATGTTTCCTGATGTCAAAATTGAAGCACGTATCTCCGAATGCCCGTAAGAACTACTTTAATAAATGAATATGAATATTATTCATATTTTGAGTTTTGAGACGAAAGAACTCCTTTTATATAATTCTATCCTTTTATATCATTCTATCAAAATATCTAATATTTCGATAGAATTTTACTGACTACTCATAGTCAGTAATAGAAAAATGGAGGGAAATTTATGAAGAATATTATGATGATCAAAAATGGATGGCAAAAACGAAAGAAATTGGCTAGCTATCATTACCAGTTATCATTATAAGAAATCCAATTTTTTGGTCATTAAGGAGCCCAAAAAGTATAATCAAAAATAGTTTTATTTTATCCTTGTTCCATATATGTATGGTTTAGCGTTCTGAAGAAACCTTAGTTGAGTCTTGTTTGAGCAAGCACAGCTTATTTCTCAAAATACTTCAATGGGTACACGCAAGAAATAGGCCAATTCAGCAGCTTTTTGTTCAATTTCCCGCGGAGTAAAATTCTCATCAGTACGAGTCAATGGAATGGCTCCCTGCCCTCTGATATCCATATAAAGGACACGACGAGCATAAATACCCTCTTTAATTTCTATTCTGACGGACTGAATATCCTTTATAAGAAATCGAAGGAAAATGCGCCGATTTTTTCCAGGAAATCCCCAACGAAAGATACACACTATTCCGTTTTTTCTATCGAATCGATCATAACCACTACCTACATTCCATGAAATTGTACACCACAAATAAGAGCTAATAAAAAGACCCGCGATCCCATAGAAAGACATCACAATCCCTTGTGGAAAAAAAACGATTTGTTGAGAAGGAAATAAAGATATCAAATTTCTACCAAGATAACTGGAAGTTCCAACCAACAAGAATCCCAATGAACCTAAAAAAAGGATAATAGCCCAGCAGAAATTACTTGTTTTTCGAGACCCCATTATAGGTTCTATCCATATATGTTCTGATCGACAACTCATACTTGATCCGGTTGCATTTTATTGGAATTGAGAGAATACCCCAAATGAATTTGACTTTAGTCCTTTTTTCCGAAATAACTCTCATCAACTAGCACCAGTTTGATGTGAACCTTTAGGAGTAATTCATTAAATTGGTTAGATCTAAACTAATAACATACCCTTCAGTTGATCTCACTAAAGTAAAGATATCTACATACATCTAGATAGAACTACTTTATATTTCACTCATCCAGCGATTCTGGTCTATTTGAAAATAGCCAGAATCTATTACCCGTATATCATGTTGTTTCTACAGATATAAGAGTTTTTTCGTGGAAGCCGTTTATACCCTATTTCACTAAATGGATACCCGTGTTATGATACAAGTTTAAGTTTTGAACAAAAAATGAAAATAGATAATATTTTGTCCCGTCGGCTCTAAACAATCTTATTTTTTTGAACATGAAGAAATAAAGAAGCCATTGCAATTGCCGGAAATACTAGGCCCACTAAAGGCACCAAAACAGAGGGAAAGTTAAGAGTTGTCATAGAATGGGTACCTCGATTTACTATTTGTACCTGTTATTATTATTTAATTTATATTTATTATTTATAAAGATATCTTATTATAATTTTATAATTCTAAATTGGAATTATTATTACTTAATATTAATATATAGGTCTAAGTATCTATCTAAATGGGTCTATAATTTAGTTTTTTATCTTTCTCCACGAAAGAGGAGAAAGGATATGGATATAAATTGACCCCTCTCGTCTTACGGCATATATAATTCAAATCTATAAAACCTAAATATATAATTTTTTATCTTTCTATTTCTATATCTTTTCAGAATCCTATTTTGACTAAGAATCCCTCTTAGACTACGAATCCCGCTTAGATGGCATTCTAACAAACCCTTCGTTAATTTGTAAGAAACTTTATTTAAATAAAATTCCAAGACAAGAACAAAAGATGAAGAAAAGAATAAAAGGATCTATTTTTTTTTATTTTCCTAATTTAACGAAAGGGAGGATTTAGTCTTTATATCTTGTTATGTTACTAGAGGCTTCTTAATCAATAATAATAATCTGGAATAGAAATAAAATAAAAGGGGACGAATTATACGAGACTTTTTATTTTTTCTACAATTAGATCTTATGTCAAACCCCATTCGTCTTATTTTTTTTTTTGATTACGATAACCTAATTACTTGTCTGCTTCAAATAAAAAAATTGAACTTTATGTTTTACTTAATTGAATTTTGATTCAAAGGAAAAAAAGCGTGGAGCTGAAATAACTCACTCAGAACGCTTTTTAAAAGATTACGTGGTACGATTAGATCGAATAAGCCCTTCTGGAATAAATATTCAGCCGCTTGTGAACCATCGGGTACTGTTTTATTCAATGTTTGTTCAATTACTCTTTTACCCGCAAATGCAATGTAGGCATTGGGTTCGGCAATAATGATATCCCCCAACATACCAAAACTTGCTGTCACTCCACCAGTAGTAGGAGATGTAAGAATTGGTACATAGAATAATTTTTTATTTGATTGATAATCATATAAAGCGGAAGATATTTTAGCCATTTGCATCAAGCTCAAACTTCCTTCTTGCATGCGTGCCCCTCCAGAAGCACACACTATAATAAGAGGTAGAAATTTTTTAGTAGCGTATTCAATCAAACGGGTAATTTTTTCCCCGACTACAGATCCCATGCTACCCCCCATAAACTGAAAATCCATAACCCCAATGGCTACGTTAATGCCGTTTAATTGTCCTATTCCTGTTTGAACGGCCTCAGTTAATCCTGTCTTTCTTTGATAAGAATCAATACGATTTTTATAAGGCTCCTCCTCCGAATGAAATTCAATGGGATCCAGAGAGACCATGTCTTCATCCATAGGCTCCCAAGTACCCGGATCGATCGAAAGTTCAATTCTATCTGAACTGCTCATTTTCAAATGATATCCACATTGTTCACAAAGATTCATTTTTGATTTAAAAAATTTCTTATAATTTAATCCATAACAATTTTCGCATTGAACCCACAAATGTTTGTATTTTTGAGTTACATCCAGATCAGTCGAATTTTCTCCTATAGTTAAATTACTACCATGCGCGCGAGTTCTTATGCTAGAACTCTCGCTTTCATTACTATTTCCACTTTCACCACTAATGGAACTATAAATGTAACTGTCACTGTAATTGTGA